GAACCAAATTCCTACATTGCATTTGCGGGTAAAAGAGTAATTGAACAAACATTGAATAAAACGATACCCGAAGGTTCACAAGCTTCTGAATATTTATTCCAGAAAGGCTTATTTGACCTAATCGTACCACGTAATCTTTTAAAAAGTGTTCTGAGTGAGTTATTTAAGCTCCACGCCTTCTTTCCCTTGAATTCCAATTCAATGCACTAGGTTCAATTATTTTATTTGTAGCAAACAATTAGTTTGCTTATCGGAATCAAAGTAACTAAGACTAACATTTTCTTTGGTGCCCTAAGATCTAATTGTAGAAAGAATCAAAAGTGGCGGATAACTCTTTTTTTACCTGGATTCCCGATTACTAATTAAGAAGGTCTCTATCAACAAGATAAAAACACGAGTTCTTCCTTTCGTGAAATTAGGCAAATAAAACAAATTTTGCCTTAGGTATAGAATCAAATTCAAATCTATAAAAAATAGATATATGGTTTTGTATCTTTCTTCATCCCCCGAGAAAATCCTATTTTAACTAAAAATCCCGGTTGTGCCACATTTTAATGAATCTTTCAATAATTTGTAAGAAACTCTTATTAATATTAAATTGGAAGACAAGAACAAAAGAAAAAGAAATGCAGAAAAATAATCAAATGGATTATCTCATATGTATCTTTCATGTAGATAGACGAATAAGTCCATTTTTTGAGTTCTACATTCCTTGGACTTATTCTATATACTCAATTAGATACTTATATCTGTAATAATCATTTTAAAATTGAATGAATTAATAATAACTACGAATTCATACTAATTACAATTATTAATTATAATTAGTATAAATAAAAAATCTGATATTAAAAAAAAATAAGAACAGGTACAAATAGTAAATCGAGGTACCCCTTTTATGACAACTTTCCAATTTCCCTCTATTTTTGTGCCTTTAGTAGGCCTAGTATTTCCGGCAATTGCAATGGCTTCTTTATTTCTTCATGTTCAAAAAAACAAGATTGTTTAGATCGGAGGGGACCCAATCTCATCCGTTTTTTTGAAACTTAGAGTTGTAGCATAACACATATAGTTATTTCGGGAAATAAGGTAGAACATGTGATTTCTGCCGAACATAAAGGAAAAAGCTCTTATGCCTGCAGAAAATGATCCGCGGGTAAATGAATGCCAGCTAGTTTGAAATAGATCAGGGCTGTTGGATAACCAAAATGTAAAGTTGGCGGATCTATATGTATATCTGTATATTGGGATCATAGGAAGGGTGTGTTATTATTTTAGATCTAACCAATTTGAGGAATTACTCCTAAAGCTTCCCATCAAACTAGTGCTAGTTCACATTAAACTAGTGCTAGTTGATGAAAGTTCATTCGGAAACAAAAAAAGTAAAAAAAGTAAAGTAAAAACCATTTAGGGTATTCTCTCAATTCCAATAAAATGAAATCGGATCAAGTATGAGTTGGCGATCAGAACATATATGGATAGAACTTATAACGGGGTCTCGAAAACTAAGTAATTTTTTCTGGGCGCTTATCGTTTTTTTAGGTTCATTAGGATTCTTATTGGTTGGAACTTCCAGTTATCTTGGTAGAAATTTGATATCTTTTGTTCCGCCTCAGCAAATCGTTTTTTTTCCACAAGGGATCGTGATGTCTTTCTACGGGATCGCAGGTCTCTTTATTAGTTCCTATTTATGGTGCACAATTTCCTGGAATGTAGGTAGTGGTTATGATCAATTCGATAGAAAGGAAGGAATGGTGTGTATTTTTCGGTGGGGATTTCCTGGAAAAAACCGCCGCATATTCCTCCGATTCCGTATAAAAGATATTCAATCCGTTAGAATAGAAGTGAAAGAGGGTATTTATGCTCGCCGTATCCTTTATATGGACATCCGAGGCCGGGGGGCTATTCCGTTGACTCGTACTGATGAGAATTTGACTCCACGAGAAATTGAACAAAAAGCCGCGGAATTGGCCTATTTCTTGCGCGTACCAATTGAAGTCTTTTGAGAAAGGGATTGGGCTGAAGAACGAATGCTTTCTCCGCAGCGCCGGAGGGAAAAATACAAGAATCTTGTTTTTTCTATAACTAAGTGATACTTTAGATGCAGATAAATCATATCTTGTAAATTATTTTCTTTTTGTCAATCTATTTTTTGCTCATCACAAGATCTTTCTCTCAATTATTCTATTCTTGACTATGGAAAATCCTTGTAATTTTTTTGAAATCATGGATATTTTGATAGAAAAAAAGTTCTTTACGTCTCAAAATCTCAACAATATTCATTCCTTAAAGGACTTCTTTTGTTCATTGATCGAAAGGAGACACGTGTTTTGTTTGGAATTTGATGAATTGAGATATCTGGAAACACATTTTTGTATTATTTCTTCAGTTGAATTCCAAGTGGAGTCTTAGTCTATTTCTGTATTCTTTCTAGATTCAAACAAAATCACAAATAAAATAAATTCATAGGTTTGATACCTTGTCTAGAACTCATGTTTGGTTTGAAAGAAATATTGGATCACATAGAGTCGACAAATGCAGTGGGTTAATTTAAAATTCACAGGTGAAAAATGGCAAAAAAGAAAGCATTCACTCCTCTTTTGTATCTTGTATCTATAGTATTTCTGCCCTGGTGGATTTCTCTCTCATTTACTAAAAGTATGGAATCCTGGGTTACTAGTTGGGCGAATACGGGTCAATCCGAAATTTTTTTGAATGATATGCAAGAAAAAAGTATTCTAGAAAAGTTCATAGAATTAGAGGAAATCCTCTTCTTGGAAGAAATGATCAAGGAATACTCGGAGACACATCTACAAAAGCTTCCTATGGAAATCCACAAAGAAACGATCCAATTAATCAAGATACACAACGAGGATCGTATCCATACGATTTTGCACTTCTCAACAAATCTAATCTGTTTTGTTATTCTAACCGGTTGTTCTATTTTAGGTAATCAAGAACTTGTTATTCTTAACTCTTGGACTCAAGAAGTCCTATATAACTTAAGTGATACAGTCAAAGCTTTTTTGATTCTTTTATTAACCGATTTATGTATCGGATTTCATTCACCCCATGGTTGGGAACTAATGATTGGTTCTGTCTACAAAGATTTTGGATTTGGACATAATGATCAAATTATATCTGGTCTTGTTTCCACTTTTCCAGTTATTCTCGATACTATTTTTAAATATTGGATTTTTCATTATTTAAATCGTGTATCTCCGTCACTTGTAGTTATTTATCATTCAATGAATGATTGATAAAAGATCCGCCGATATTAATCTGTTTCTTACTTTGTAGTTCTACATAAGTATTAAAAACAGGCGATTTTCATACTATTTTCATAGTATACCTATACTATAGTATTCTAGTAAAATGATTCCAATAAATAGCAGAATCATGGACAGGGAACTATACTAGAGACCTGCCAAATTTATTGTATAAATTTTCGGATCAATGATTAGACCATGCAAACTAGAAAGACTTTTTCTTGGATCAAGGAACATATTACTCGATCTATTTCCGTATCGCTCATGATATATATCATAACTCGGACATCTATTTCAAGTGCATATCCCATTTTTGCGCAGCAGGGTTATGAAAATCCACGAGAAGCGACTGGGCGTATTGTATGTGCCAACTGCCATTTAGCTAATAAGCCCGTGGATATTGAGGTTCCACAGGCGGTACTCCCCGATACTGTATTTGAAGCAGTTGTTCGAATTCCTTATGATAAGCAAGTGAAACAAGTTCTTGCTAATGGTAAGAAAGGGGGTTTGAATGTGGGGGCTGTTCTTATTTTACCGGAAGGGTTTGAATTAGCTCCCCCCGATCGTATTTCTCCCGAGCTGAAAGAAAAGATAGGCAATTTGTCTTTTCAGAGCTATCGCCCTAATAAACAAAATATTCTTGTGATAGGGCCTGTACCCGGTCAGAAATATAGTGAAATCACCTTTCCTATTCTTTCCCCCGATCCCGCTAGTAAGAAAGATGTCCACTTCTTAAAATATCCTATATACGTAGGGGGGAATAGGGGAAGGGGACAGATTTATCCCGACGGAAGCAAGAGTAACAATACAGTTTATAATGCTACAGGGGCGGGCATAGTAAGTAAAATCATACGAAAAGAAAAAGGGGGGTATGAAATAACCATAACGGATCCATCGGATGGACGTGAAGTGGTTGATATTATCCCTCCGGGACCAGAAGTTCTTGTTTCTGAGGGCGAATCCATCAAATTTGATCAACCATTAACGAGTAATCCTAATGTGGGTGGATTTGGTCAGGGAGATGCAGAAATAGTACTTCAAGATCCATTACGTGTCCAAGGTCTTTTGGTCTTCTTGGCATCTGTTATTTTGGCCCAAATCTTTTTGGTTCTTAAAAAGAAACAGTTCGAGAAGGTTCAATTGGCCGAAATGAATTTCTAGACTCGCGGATTTATCGACATCAGGTTCGTAAAAAGAACAAAATTGTTGTTTTCAATTATGAATTATGTATGATCAACAAAAATCAATTATAAAAAACCTTTTATTTACCTGCTCTTTTGCTACGAGCTTCGGGGAATCGAATCCCTTGTACCGCCATTCCTAGTCATCTATTTTTATTTGAAGAAAACTCTTTTATTTTACTTTATGACTTTACCACCCCCTTCTTTGTTTTTTTTAGCCAAATTGAATTGATAGGACTATGTTACTGTTGCCGTATTTCAATGTCATAAAACGGATCCATTTTATTCTATTTGAAATAGAATAAAATGGGGATAGATATTAAGTAGGCGGGTAATAGAACGAACTAAAAATGCGGGGGACAAAGAATTATAGGAGACATTATTTGTTTCCCTAGTCTTCGACACAAGAAAGGGGTGTAGATAAAAAATTCCCTTTCTTGTGTCGAAAGAGTAATGATTTTTGATCCTGTTCGTCAAATCGTCAAAAATTCCTAGTCTTGGTTTCGGGTTTCCAGGTGTATCCGAATTTTTTATCGATTTATTACGTACA